CAAAAAAATAAGAATTAAAGAAATTGAAGAATAGAATTAAAGAATAAGGGGATATGGCGAAATTGGTAGACGCTACGGACTTAATTGGATTGAGCCTTGGTATGGAAACTTACTAAGTGGATAACTTTCAAATTCAGAGAAACCCTGGAATAAAAAAGGGGCAATCCTGAGCCAAATCCGATTTTTTGAAATGAAAAAAAGTTTATATAGACAGAATAAATAAAAAAGGATAGGTGCAGAGACTCAATGGAAGCTGTTCTAATAAATGGAGTTGACTGTCTTGCATTAGTAAAGTAAGGGAACCTTTCGTTAAAATTGCGGATTCAAACAAAGTAAAGGATAACCCTAGAAATACATATACGTACCGAAAGACTATCTCAAATAATTAATGTAATTATGAAAAAGAAAATAAAAATATTGAATCGATTTCAAGTTGAAGAAAAAATCGATTGATCAAATCATTCACTCCACAGTCTGATAAATAACTAATTAATCGGACGAGAATAAAGATAGAGTCCCATTCTACATGTTAATATTGACAACAAGGAAATTTATAGTAAGAGGAAAATCCGTCGACTTTAGAAATCGTGAGGGTTCAAGTCCCTCTATCCCCAAAAAAGGCCGTTCGACTCCATAATTTTTTATCTTATTTTTACTTTTCGTTAACGGTTCAAAATTAATTATCCTTCTCATTCGGTTCTTTCATAAACTTTCTTTTCAGAAGTCTTGTGGTAGATCTGATACACATGCAAATGAGCATCTTTGAGTAAACAAAGTAATCCCTGTTGAAAATTGGAATGATTAACAATCAAAATACAAATCATTACTTGGATTGAAACATACGAAGTCATCTTTTTATTTTACAGATTCCAGGTCCTAGATAAGACTTTAGAATACTTTTTCGTCTTTCTTTTTTAATTGACATAGACCCAAGCCGTTTAGTAAAATGAGGAAGACGGCGCATCGGAAATGGTCGGGATAGCTCAGCTGGTAGAGCAGAGGACTGAAAATCCTCGTGTCACCAGTTCAAATCTGGTTCCTGACACACGATTATGAGTATCTATTCGATAATTTAATTAAACTAATTGATATGGATTGGATCGACATACATATTCATTAATATAATAAAATATAATAATGTGGATCATGCTACCTAATTTAGCCATTTAGATATTTTGGGATGGAGCCCCTTTAGATGAGTAAAGAGTATATGAAAGTATGTAAAAATATGTATTTGTATTTCAAATAAGAAAATTCAATTATGTTTCCTCTTCGTTTTTATTTATTAATAATATGTCTCTTTTCGGTCAAAAAAGATTCGAATATTCCATCGAAAAATTCTATTTTATTCTTCTATGTTATTCTATATTTATATTCTAATTCTTACATTCTATATTATATTCTTACCTTATTCTTAACCTCTTTTTAATTCAATTCGTATTTGAAAGGTTCAATTCGTTAGTTAAAAAAAAAAAACTTTAAAGTATAATTTAAGGGAGTTTTGAAGGGTGGGAATATCCAAGATCCATCTTAGATACAGTACAAATTGAATCCGATACTCTTGAATTTCTTTGTATTTTCTTGCATATTCTATATTCTATTTTTTCTATTTATTTATTCCACCCTATGTGATTTTTTATATGTGACTTTATATAATATAGTTGTTCATCAAAGGGATGTGCGCGGTACAAAGTTCATAATGCATAACTTGTTTAGTTCATCTTATTTGTTTGGCTCGTTCGAAATAAATATCGTCAAAAATGGAGAATCCGACGAATCCTTATTTGGATTGTCTTTTTTTAGTCCACATATCTATGAATAAAATAATGAATGAGTCAAAGAACGAACAAATATCCCTCGAATATCGGAAGCTGTAGCACTGAAAAGAAAATTAGTTTCTTATTTTGTTAATTTTATTCAATGAGCATCTTGTATTTCATAAAAATTCGGAGCAATATAATCCTTACGTAAAGGCCACCCTATCCAACTTTCCGGCATTAAAATACGTTTCAGACGTGGATGATTATCATAAGAGATTCCTACCATATCATAGGATTCTCTTTCTTGAAAATCCGCACTTTTCCAAACCCAGAAAACTGATGGAATTCTAGGATTCTTCCTTGGGGTAAATACTTTTATACATACTTCTTCTGGTTGATCTAGACCATACTCGATTCTCGTAAGATGATATACACTAGCTAACAGTCCGCCCGGTGCTACATCATAGGCACATTGGGAACGCAGATAGTTGTAACCATATACATATAAAATGACAGCAATGGAATGCCAATCTTCGGGCTTTATTTGTAAAGTCTCTATTCCTTGGTAATCAAAACCCAAAGATCTATGAACTAGCCCATGTTTGACCAGCCAAGTAGACAAGCGACCCTGCATTTTTTTCTCCCGCATTTTTAGTTGTATAAGTATTTTCCATTTACAGTGAAATTTCTGAAGATTGGCTTGTCCCTTTTGATTCTGTACAAAAGATCCTTACGCTAAT